TAACACAAGATTCCCCTTTTCTGTGGAAAAGGCCCATATCCATAATTCTGATTTGACATATGGACAATTCCTCAATATCTTGTTCATTCGCAACAAAATATTTTCTTTGCCCGTCGAATATGCTTTTGGGGGGAGAGAGACTATTTCACCAATCGAGTCACAGGTATCTAACATATTCATACCTAACGATTTTCCACAAAGTGGTGACGAAACGTATAACTTGTACAAATCTTTCCATTTTCCAAGTCGATACGATCCCTTCGTCCGTAGAACTAGTTTCTCGATCGCAGACATTTCTGGAACACCCCTAACAGAGGGACAAAGAGTGCATTTTGAAAGAACTTGTTGTCAACCTCTTTCAGCTAGGAATCTATCGGATTCAGAAGAGAAGAACTTGCATCAGTATCTCAATTCAAACATGGGTTTGATTCCCACTCCATGTTCTGAGAAAGATTTACCATGCAAAAAGAGGAAAAAACGGCGTCTTTGTCTAAAGAAATGCCTTGCGAAAGGGCAGATGTATAGAACCTTTCAACAAAGGGCTCTTTCAACTCTCTCAAAATCGAATCTATTCCAAACATATATGCCATGGTTCTTGACAGGGTACTGGATATTTGTAGATAATTTTGTAGATACTTTTTCAGACCTATTGCCGATTTCAGATACTTTTCCAGAACTATGGCTGATACTACGTAATAGTCAAAAATTGGTATCCATAATACGAAGTAGCAGTAAAAAATTGGTATTCATCTTTCGGGATATTAGGCATAGATTGGGTAGATCGTGGCGAATTCTTTGGAAAAAAGCGCGTCTTAATCTGATAAGTGAGATTTCGAATAAGTGTTTACATAATGTTCTTCTGTCCGAAGAAATGATTCATCGAAATAATGAGTCACCATTGATATCGACACATCTGAGATCGCCAAGTGTTTGGGAGTTCTTCTATTCAATCCTTTTCCTTCTTGTTGTTGCTGGATATCTCGTTTGTACCCAGCTTTTCTTCGTTTCCGGGGCCTCTAGTGAGTTACAGACAGAGTTCGAAAAGGTCAAATCTTTGATGATGGAATCATCTATGATTGAGTTGCGAAAACTTCTGGATAGGTATCCTACATCTGAACCAAATTCTTTCTGGGTAAAGAATCTCTTTCTAGTTGCTCTGGAACAATTCCGTTCTAAGAAGATATATTTGAATATCAATCTCATCGATCTCATATCAAATCCCATCAATCGAATCAATTTTTCGAGAAATACGAGACATCTAAGTCATACAAGTAAAGAGATCTATTCATTGATAAGAAAAAGAAAAAACTGGAACGGGGATTGGGTTGATGATAAAATAGAATCCTGGGTCGCGAACAGTGATTTGATTGATGATGAAGAAAGAGAATTCTTGGTTCAGTTCTCCGCCTTAACGACAGAACAAAGGATTGATCAAATTCTATTGAGTCTGACTCATAGTGATCGTTTATCAAAGAATGACTCTGGTTATCAAATGATTGAAGAACCGGGAGCAATTTACTTACGATACTTGGTTGATATTCATAAAAAGGATCTATTGAATTATGAGTTCAATCCATCCTGTTTAGCAGAAAGACGGGTATTCCTTGCTCATTATCAGACAATCACTTATTCCCAAACTTCGTGTGGGACTACTACTTTGCACTGCCCATCTCATCGAAAACCCTTTTCGCTCCGCTTAGCCTTATCCCCCTCTAGGGGAATTTTAGTGATAGGTTCTATAGGAACTGGACGCTCCTATTTGGTCAAATACCTAGCTACAAATTCCTATGTTCCTTTCATTACGGTATTTCTGAACGATAACAAGCCAAAAGTTATGGATGAGGATGAAGATGAGGATTATTACGAGATAAAGGTTGGTGGTAGTGACGAGATTGATGCTAGTGACGCTGCTAGTGACGCGATTGATGCTAGTGACGAGATGGATCCTGACCTTGATACGGAGCTGGAAGAGCTAACTATGATGAATGCGCCAACTATAGATAGGATGTCGGAACTAGGCCCCACCCTTCAATTCGAATTAGCAAAAGCGATGTCTCCTTGCATAATATGGATTCCAAACATTCATGATCTGGATGTGAATGAGTCGAATTACTTATCCCTAAGTCTATTAGTGAACCATCTATCTGAAGGATGCTCCAATAGAAATATTCTTGTTATTGCTTCGACTCATATTCCCCAAAAAGTGGATCCCGCTCTAATAGCCCCGAATAAATTAAATACGTGCATTAAGATACGAAGGCTTCTTATTCCACATCAACAAAAGCACTTTTTCATGCTTTCCTATACGAGGGGATTTCACTTGGAAAAGAAAATGTTCCATACTAACGGATTCGGGTCCATAACCATGGGTTACAATCCACGAGATCTTGTAGCACTTAGTAATGAGGTCCTATCGATTAGTATTACACAGAAGAAATCCATTATAGACACTAATACAATTAGATCCGCTCTTCATAGACAAACTTGGGATTTGCGATCC